TAGAACGGGACTCTATCTTTATTCTCGTCCGATTAATCAGTTCTTCAAAAGATCTATCAGATTATGGAGTGAATGGTTTGATCAATGAATATTCGATTCTTTCTTCAATATGGAATCAATTGACAACAATTCTTCTGTATTATGTATACAGGTTTATCCTTCATCTTTTCTGAAGTTTCGATAGAAGGATTCCTCTACTAACGTAAGACAATCAACTCCATTCGTTAGAACAGCTTCCATCGAGTCTCTGCACCTATCCTTTTTGATTTTCGCTTTCTGAACCTTTGTTTGTTTTCGGAAAACGTGATTTGGCTCAGGATTGCCCATTTTTATTAATTCCAGGGTTTCTCTGAATTTGAAAGTTATCACTTAGTAAGTTTCCATACCAAGGCTCAATCCAATTAAGTCCGTAGCGTCTACCGATTTCGCCATATCCCCCTTTTTGAGATGAAAATCTCATTGTGATCTCGTTCCCCTTTTTCTTTCATTTATACCGGAATCGTTGAATTCATTAGATAGATGCCGATTCCTATCTCGAAAAAGTGTTTTCTCCTCTTTGTCTTTGATTTCTTGTCTATCTTCTTTCATCTTCTATATCTATAGGAGGCTTATATTCGGTCCAATCAAAAACGATTTTATCATTTCTGTATCGGCAATTCAATATAGGTGGATACATACGCTATACATCTGTCTCTCTTCCACTCATTTCCCCATGAAATTTCGAATACTTGAACGGTCGATTCTTTTTTTTAATATGATTTGATTTTTGAATTCAAAAATCAAATCAATCATATTAAAAAAAAAAGAATATTTAATTGTGATAAAAAAAATGGAAATTCTATATCGCTAGATTAATCGTTATCTTCTATAATATTTAACAGTTATTTGAAATTCTATATTCTATTCTTTAATATATTCATATTCATTATGAATAGCGAATATGAATAGCTAAGAATTAAAATAGTATAATAGTGAATAGCAAAGATTCTAAGAGTTTATTGAATTCCTATGCATGTCGTGTTATGTGAGCCTGCTTAGCTCAGAGGTTAGAGCATCGCATTTGTAATGCGATGGTCATCGGTTCGATTCCGATAGTCGGCTTTTCTCTATTTATTTTATTCTATGTTTTACATGATTGATAATGCATCTTTGAAATCAAAGAATATTGAAAAAAAAATGTCTTCCTCTTTTGGCAAAAGCCATTGATTTATTATGTGATAGGAATTTCCAACTATCTAACGAAAAGAATCCTTTTCTTTTTCTATATATAGAATATAAAGATCTGGATATTTATCCAACTCATCTCATTATTCTTTAATAGAATAATACTTCAGTAAATTTCGCTTTATTTAGAATTTAGTTCATTTTTAGTTTAGGTTTATTCTGTAGAATGAAATTTCATCAATAAGAATTAATAATTAAATATAAATAAGAAGAAGGAGTCTTTATGTCGCGTTACCGAGGTCCTCGTTTCAAAAAAATACGCCGCCTGGGGGCTTTACCAGGGCTAACTAATAAAAGGCCCAAAGCTGGAAGTGATCTTAGAAATCAATCGCGTTCCGGGAAAAAATCCCAATATCGAATTCGCCTAGAAGAAAAACAAAAATTGCGTTTTCATTATGGTCTTACAGAACGACAATTACTTAAATACGTTCGTATCGCCGGAAAGGCAAAAGGGTCAACAGGTCAGGTTTTACTACAATTACTTGAAATGCGCCTTGATAACATTCTTTTTCGGTTGGGTATGGCTCCGACTATTCCGGGAGCTCGCCAATTAGTTAACCATAGACATATTTTAGTCAATGGTCGTATAGTAGATATACCAAGTTATCGCTGCAAACCCCGAGATACTATTGCGGCGAGGGATGAACAAAAATCTAAAGCTCTAATTCAAAATTCTCTCGATTCATCCCCCCATGAGGAATTGCCAAACCATTTGACTCTTCAACCATTCCAATATAAAGGATTAGTCAATCAAATAATAGATAGTAAATGGGTCGGTTTGAAAATAAATGAATTGCTAGTTGTAGAATATTATTCTCGTCAGACTTAAACCTAACAAAAATAAAATCAACACTAATAAGAATAAGGGTTCGACCCATTTTGCTCCCTTTCGGCGAAGTAAATTAACCTAAGGTTAAGATAAATAAGGGTTTGATCCGGATTTTTCTTCCATTTAGGTATCATAGACCGAGAGGGAGATTTTCATTCCTTGTCTACTCTACTCTTTTCTTTACACAGTATTTTCCGTACCACAGCCATTAGGAATAGAGAATCCATATCAAAGAAAGGTCTAACTGTTGGAATAGTCGTATCCATTGCTATTTGATCTATTGTGGTTAGTAAGATCGATGAATTAGGTGAAGGTACGGAAAGAGAGGGATTCGAACCCTCGGTAAGCAAAAGCCTACATAGCAGTTCCAATGCTACGCCTTCAACCACTCGGCCATCTCTCCTACATAATGATTATGACCCAAAAACCTAAAATCGAGTGAATAGT